GTGACGATCACGCGCTGATTTTTCTCAACTAACCATAAAGATATTGGCACCCTCTACCTAGTATTTGGTGCCTGAGCAGGAATAGTTGGTACGGCCCTCAGCCTCCTAATTCGGGCAGAGCTAGCCCAACCCGGCGCCCTTCTAGGCGACGACCAAATTTATAATGTTATTGTCACTGCCCATGCCTTCGTAATAATTTTCTTTATAGTAATACCAATTATAATTGGAGGCTTTGGAAACTGACTTGTCCCCTTAATAATTGGAGCGCCTGATATGGCATTCCCTCGAATAAATAATATGAGTTTTTGATTACTTCCGCCTTCCTTCCTACTATTGCTTGCCTCCTCTGGAGTAGAAGCAGGGGCAGGAACAGGATGAACTGTATATCCACCCCTTGCTGGAAACCTCGCACATGCCGGGGCTTCTGTAGATTTAACTATTTTCTCCCTTCATCTTGCAGGGGTATCATCCATTCTAGGAGCCATTAATTTTATTACAACCATTATTAACATAAAACCACCAGCAATTTCACAATATCAAACACCTTTATTTGTATGGGCTGTCTTAATTACAGCTGTTCTTCTATTATTATCTCTACCAGTACTGGCTGCCGGCATTACTATACTCCTAACAGATCGAAACCTAAATACTACATTCTTTGATCCTGCAGGCGGAGGAGATCCTATTTTATATCAACATCTTTTCTGATTCTTTGGGCACCCAGAAGTTTACATTTTAATTCTACCAGGATTTGGAATAATCTCTCATATCGTAGCCTATTATGCCGGTAAAAAAGAACCATTTGGTTATATGGGTATAGTATGAGCTATAATGGCTATTGGCCTCTTAGGCTTTATCGTCTGAGCCCATCACATATTTACAGTAGGAATAGATGTAGACACCCGAGCATACTTTACATCTGCAACAATAATTATTGCAATTCCAACCGGAGTTAAAGTATTTAGCTGACTTGCTACCCTGCACGGAGGATCAATTAAATGAGAAACCCCGCTACTATGAGCTCTTGGTTTCATCTTCCTTTTTACAGTAGGAGGACTAACCGGAATTGTCCTTGCTAATTCATCCCTAGACATTGTATTACACGACACCTACTATGTAGTAGCCCATTTCCATTATGTACTCTCAATAGGCGCTGTATTCGCTATTATGGGAGCCTTCGTCCACTGATTCCCACTCTTTACAGGATACACCATGCACAACACCTGAACAAAAATTCATTTCGGAACAATATTTGTAGGTGTAAACCTTACCTTCTTCCCACAACACTTCCTAGGACTGGCCGGAATGCCACGACGATACTCCGACTACCCAGATGCCTACTCACTATGAAATATCATTTCATCTATTGGTTCTCTAGTATCCCTAGTAGCAGTTGTAATATTTCTCTACATCCTATGAGAGGCCTTTACTGCTAAACGAGAAGTCCTTTCCGTTGAATTAACCTCTACAAACGTGGAATGACTACACGGATGCCCACCACCTTACCATACATTTGAAGAACCTGCCTTCGTGCAAGTACAAGCAAATTAACGAGAAAGGAAGGAATCGAACCCCCGTAAACTAGTTTCAAGCCAGTCACATAACCGCTCTGTCACTTTCTTCCATAAGATACTAGTAAAAACGAATATTACTCTGCCTTGTCGAGGCAAAATTGTAGGTTAAAATCCTGCGTATCTTAAGCTTCACAGCTTAATGGCACATCCCTCACAACTAGGATTCCAAGACGCGGCCTCCCCTGTAATAGAAGAACTTCTGCACTTCCACGACCATGCCTTAATAATTGTTTTCCTAATTAGCACCTTAGTCTTATATATTATTGTCGTAATAGTTACTACTAAACTTACTAATAAATACATCCTAGATTCTCAAGAAATCGAAATTGTCTGAACAATTCTTCCGGCAGTAATCCTTATTTTAATTGCTCTCCCTTCCCTTCGAATTCTTTATCTAATAGATGAAGTCAATGACCCTCACCTAACAGTAAAAGCTATGGGGCACCAATGATATTGAAGCTACGAATACACAGACTACGAGAATTTAGCCTTTGACTCATATATAATCCCAACACAAGACCTGGCCCCCGGACAATTCCGATTACTTGAAACCGACCACCGAATAGTTATTCCAATGGAATCTCCAATTCGAGTTCTAGTATCAGCTGAAGATGTTCTACACTCCTGAGCTGTACCAGCACTAGGTATTAAAATAGATGCCGTCCCAGGACGACTAAACCAAACAGCCTTTATTACTTCTCGCCCCGGAGTATTCTACGGACAATGTTCCGAAATTTGCGGAGCTAATCATAGTTTCATACCTATCGTTGTAGAAGCCGTCCCTCTAGAACACTTTGAGAACTGGTCCTCCCTTATGCTTGAAGACGCCTCACTGGAAAGCTAAATAGGGATTAGCGTTAGCCTTTTAAGCTAAAGATTGGTGACCCCCAACCACCTCTAGTGATATGCCACAATTAAATCCCGCCCCATGATTTGCAATTCTTGTATTCTCGTGACTAATTTTCCTAACAGTAATTCCCCATAAAGTCTTAAATCATACTTTCACAAACGAGATCACAACATTAAGCACAGAAAAACTTAAATCAGATACCTGAAACTGACCATGGCACTAAACCTATTTGACCAATTCATAAGCCCCACACACCTGGGCATTCCCCTAATTGCCATTGCACTCACTCTACCTTGAATTCTAGTTCCCTCCCCAACTACCCGCTACCAAAATAACCGCCTAGTCTCCCTACAAAGCTGATTTATCAAAACTTTCACACAACAACTATTAATGCCCCTAAATCAAGGAGGGCACAAATGAGCAATAATCTTAGCTTCATTAATAATTTTTATTCTCACACTAAATATCCTAGGACTTCTACCTTATACATTTACGCCTACAACCCAACTATCACTAAATATGGGACTAGCCGTGCCACTATGGCTAGCCACAGTTATCATTGGCCTCCGAAATCAACCCACCGCAGCCCTAGGCCATCTCCTGCCAGAAGGAACACCTGCCCCATTAATCCCAATCCTAATTATTATCGAAACAATTAGCCTATTTATTCGACCCCTTGCACTGGGCGTACGACTCACAGCCAACCTCACAGCGGGCCACCTACTAATTCAACTAATCTCAACTGCAACAATTACCCTCATCCCCATAATAACCACAGTAGCCACACTCACCGCAATCCTTCTGGTATTACTAACTCTGCTAGAAGTAGCAGTAGCCATCATTCAGGCCTATGTATTCGTCCTACTATTAAGCCTATATTTACAAGAAAACGTCTAATGGCCCACCAAGCACACGCATATCATATGGTTGATCCAAGCCCATGGCCCTTAACCGGCGCAGTAGCTGCTCTTCTTATAACGTCAGGTTTAGCAATCTGATTCCACTTCCACTCAACAACCCTAATGTCATTAGGATTAGTATTACTACTTCTTACTATATATCAATGATGACGAGATATTGTCCGAGAAGGCACCTTCCAAGGACATCACACGCCCCCTGTACAAAAAGGCCTCCGATACGGGATAATCCTCTTCATTACCTCAGAAGTATTCTTTTTCCTGGGATTTTTCTGAGCCTTTTACCACTCTAGCTTAGCCCCTACACCCGAGCTAGGAGGATGCTGACCCCCTACCGGAATTACAACACTAGACCCATTCGAAGTGCCACTTCTCAATACTGCCGTGCTTTTAGCATCAGGTGTAACAGTAACATGATCCCACCACAGCCTCATAGAAGGAGAACGCAAACAAGCAATTCAATCACTTGCCCTGACAATCTTACTAGGCTTCTACTTTACTGCTCTCCAAGCCATAGAATATTATGAAGCCCCCTTTACTATTGCTGATGGTGTCTACGGCTCAACCTTCTTCGTAGCAACAGGCTTCCACGGACTACACGTTATTATTGGCTCAACCTTCCTCGCTGTTTGCCTCCTCCGACAAATTCAATATCACTTTACATCAGAACACCACTTTGGATTTGAGGCAGCTGCCTGATACTGACACTTTGTAGACGTCGTATGATTATTCCTATATGTCTCTATTTACTGATGAGGCTCATATCTTTCTAGTATTCAAAGTTAGTACGAGTGACTTCCAATCACCTAGTCTTGGTTAAAATCCAAGGAAAGATAATGAATCTAATCATAACCATTCTACTTATTACTACAGCCCTCTCTATAATTTTAGCACTAGTATCATTCTGACTCCCCCAAATAAATCCGGACGCAGAAAAACTCTCCCCCTATGAGTGTGGCTTCGACCCGCTAGGATCGGCACGTCTCCCATTCTCTTTACGCTTCTTCCTAATCGCCATTCTATTTCTTCTTTTTGATCTAGAAATTGCCCTCCTCCTCCCCCTCCCCTGAGGTAACCAACTACCTGATCCCACCTATACACTACTATGGGCCGCAACTGTCCTTATTCTACTAACACTAGGCCTAATTTATGAATGAATACAAGGAGGCCTAGAATGAGCTGAATAGAGGGTTAGTCCAAATATAAGACCTCTGATTTCGGCTCAGAAAACCGTAGTTCAAATCTGCGACCCTCTTATGACACCAGTATACTTTAGCTTTACTTCAGCATTTACCCTAGGACTCATAGGCCTAGCCTTCCACCGTACCCACCTCCTGTCAGCCCTATTGTGTTTAGAAGGAATAATATTATCCCTATTCATCGCCCTAGCCCTATGAATATTACAACTAGAATCAACTACCTTTTCCGCGGCCCCAATCCTTCTACTAGCTTTTTCTGCTTGCGAAGCTGGAGCAGGACTCGCCCTGCTCGTTGCCACAGCTCGAACCCATGGAACAGACCGACTACAAGCCCTAAATCTCCTACAATGCTAAAAATCTTAATTCCAACAATTATACTATTTCCCACAATCTGATTCTCATCCCCTAAATGACTTTGAACAACCACAACCCTTCAAAGCCTAACTATTGCCTTAATTAGCCTCAACTGAATCAAATGATCCTCAGAAACAGGTTGAACCTCCTCTAACCTATATATAGGCACAGACCCTTTATCAACGCCCCTATTAGTACTCACCTGCTGACTTCTGCCCTTAATAATTCTTGCTAGCCAGAATCACATCAAAACAGAACCTATTGCTCGCCAACGAAGTTACATTACCTTGCTGGCCTCACTACAAACCTTCCTAATCATAGCGTTCGGGGCCACCGAAATCATCATATTTTATGTTATATTTGAAGCAACCCTTATTCCAACCCTAATTATTATTACTCGCTGAGGAAATCAAGCCGAACGCTTAAGTGCAGGGACATACTTCTTATTTTATACCCTAGCAGGCTCTCTTCCTCTACTAGTAGCCCTACTTCTACTACACCAAAATACAGGAACACTATCAATACTTATTATTCAATATTCACAACCCCTAATCCTAAACTCCTGAGGTGACAAAATCTGATGAGCAGGTTGCTTAATCGCCTTCTTAGTAAAAATACCATTATATGGCGTCCACCTGTGACTACCAAAAGCTCATGTAGAAGCCCCCGTAGCAGGATCAATAGTACTAGCAGCAATTTTACTAAAATTAGGAGGCTACGGTATAATACGAATAATAGTTATTCTAGACCCCCTATCTAAAGACATAGTATATCCTATTGTTGTGCTAGCCTTATGAGGCGTAATCATAACAGGATCTATTTGCCTACGACAAACAGACCTAAAATCACTAATCGCCTACTCATCTGTCAGTCATATGGGTTTAGTAGCAGGAGGAATCCTAATTCAAACCCCATGAGGTTTTACCGGAGCCCTTGTATTAATGATTGCCCATGGCTTGGTCTCTTCCGCCCTATTTTGTCTAGCTAATACAACTTACGAGCGGACCCACAGCCGAACAATAATCTTAGCTCGAGGATTACAAATTATCTTTCCACTAACAGCTACATGGTGATTCATCTCAAACCTAGCAAACCTAGCCCTGCCCCCTCTACCTAACCTAATAGGAGAACTAGTCATTATTACAGCAATATTTAATTGATCTCCCTGAACACTGGCCTTAACCGGAACAGGAACTTTAATTACCGCGGCCTACTCCTTATACCTCTTCCTAATAACCCAACGAGGACCACTACCACAACACATCATTAATCTACAACCCTTCCACACACGAGAGCATCTACTAATAACACTCCACCTCCTCCCAGTCATCCTCCTTATTACAAAGCCCGAAATCATGTGAGGCTGATGATACTGTAGATATAGTTTAACATAAAACATTAGATTGTGGTTCTAAAAATAGAGGTTAAACTCCCCTTATCCACCGAAAGAGGCCCGAGGCAGTAAGGATTGCTAATCCCTATCCCCATGGTTAAATTCCATGGCTCATTCGAAGCTTCTAAAGGATAATAGTTCATCCGTTGGTCTTAGGAACCAAAAACTCTTGGTGCAACTCCAAGTAGCAGCTATGGCAAATACTATTATAACTACTACCCTACTCCTAACTCTGACAATTCTAATCTGACCACTCATAATAACACTAACCCCAAAACCCCTAAACCAGAGCTGAGCCCTAAAATATGCTAAAACCGCTGTTAGTACTGCGTTCTTCATCAACATTATCCCCCTAATCATTTTTCTAGACCAAGGAGCAGAAAATATTATTACAACCTGAAACTGAATAAATATCATAAACTTTGACATCAACATCAGCTTCAAATTCGACCACTATTCATTAATCTTTACCCCCATTGCCCTCTACGTAACATGATCAATTTTAGAATTTGCTTCATGATATATACACTCCGACCCATATCTAAACCGATTCTTCAAATATCTTCTACTATTTCTAGTAGCTATAATTATTCTAGTAACCGCCAACAACCTATTTCAACTATTTATCGGCTGAGAAGGAGTCGGCATTATATCATTCCTACTAATTGGGTGATGGCACGGACGAGCCGACGCTAATACAGCAGCTCTCCAAGCAGTGCTCTACAACCGAGTTGGAGATGTAGGCCTAATCCTCGCCATCGCCTGAATTGCAATAAACCTCAACTCATGAGAGATTCCACAAATCTTCCTATTATCCAAAGAATTTGATATAACTCTCCCTCTAATAGGCATTATCCTAGCCGCCACAGGAAAATCCGCCCAATTTGGCCTACACCCTTGACTACCCTCAGCAATAGAAGGCCCAACTCCAGTATCAGCCCTACTCCACTCAAGTACAATAGTAGTCGCAGGTATCTTTCTACTAATCCGACTACACCCATTAATAGAAAATAACCAACTAGCCCTAACCACCTGCCTATGCTTAGGTGCCTTAACAACCTTATTTACCGCTGCCTGTGCCTTAACCCAAAATGATATCAAAAAAATTGTAGCATTCTCAACATCAAGCCAACTAGGCTTAATAATAGTAACCATTGGGTTAAATCAGCCACAACTAGCCTTCTTACATATTTGCACACACGCCTTCTTTAAAGCCATACTTTTCCTATGCTCCGGCTCAATTATTCACAGCTTAAATGATGAACAAGATATCCGAAAAATAGGAGGCTTACATAAACTAATGCCATTCACCTCCTCCTGCCTCATTATTGGCAGCCTAGCACTTACAGGTATACCCTTCCTAGCAGGCTTCTTCTCAAAAGATGCAATCATCGAAGCCCTCAATACCTCTTACCTAAACGCCTGGGCCCTAGCCTTAACACTAATTGCCACGTCCTTCACCGCAGTATACAGCCTCCGAGTTATCTTTTTCGTAACTATAGGCTCACCCCGATTCTCATCACTGTCTCCAATTAACGAAAACCACTCCGCAGTAATTGCACCAATCGAACGCCTTGCCTGAGGAAGTATCATCGCAGGACTAATTATCATCTCAAACTTCCTTCCATCAAAAACTCCCACTATAACAATACCTTTATCCCTTAAGATAGCCGCACTAGCCGTCACAATTACAGGCCTTATCATTGCCCTAGCCCTTGCCACAACAACCTCCAAACAAATCAAAATTATCCCCACCCTTACACTCCACAATTTCTCCAACATACTAGGATTCTTCCCACCAATCATTCATCGTCTCATCCCAAAACTTAACCTTACTCTAGGAAAACAAGCCACTAAAATTGACCGACAATGAATAGAAATAGGGCCAAAAGGCCTCCACCCATTCCACCACTCCATATCCTCAATATTTGACAATATTGATTCAAATATTATCAAAATTTACCTAACCTTCTACCTAATCTCCACAGCCCTAATCATTGCCCTCCTAGCTACATTCTAAACTGCTCGAAGCGTCCCACGGCCTAACCCTCGCGTCAACTCTAATACTACAAAAAGACATAACAATAATACCCACGCACACACAACTAACATACCCCCTCCAACAGAATATATTAAAGAAACTCCACTAACATCACCACGCACCACAAAAAACTCCTTAAACTCATCCACAACAACCCAATAATCCCCATAACCACCTCAAAATCACCATACCGCAACTCCCACCCCTAACAAATACATTAAAACATAAGCCTTAACAGACCCCACCCCCCATGTCTCAGGAAAAGGCTCAGCAGCTAAAGCTGCCGAGTACGCAAATACCACCAACATTCCACCCAAATAAATCAAAAACAATATTAAACCAACTAATGACCCACCATGTCCCACCAAAGCCCCACACCCCACCCCCGCTGCAACAGCCAACCCTAAAGCAGCGAAATAAGGTGCAGGATTAGAAGCAACCCCCACCAAACCCACCACCAGACTTAACAAAAGCAAATTAAGAAAATATAACATAATTCTCACCCGGGCTTTAACCAGGACTAATGACTTGAAAACCCACCGTTGTAATTCAACTATGAGAACCATGGTCACCCGAAAAACCCACCCCCTATTCAAAATCGCCAACGACGCACTAATTGACCTTCCTGCCCCATCCAATATTTCCGCATGATGAAACTTTGGTTCCCTACTATTATTATGCCTTATAGTACAGATCCTAACAGGACTTTTCCTAGCCATACATTATACCTCAGACATCTCTACTGCCTTCTCATCCGTAGCCCACATCTGTCGAGATGTAAATTACGGATGAGTCATCCGCAACTTACATGCCAACGGAGCTTCATTCTTTTTCATCTGTATTTACCTACACATCGGACGAGGATTATATTATGGCTCTTACTTATATAAAGAAACCTGAAATATTGGAGTAGTACTTCTCCTATTAGTTATAATAACCGCCTTCGTCGGATATGTTTTACCATGAGGTCAAATATCATTTTGAGGCGCCACAGTAATCACAAATCTCCTATCAGCTGTCCCTTACATAGGAGATATACTAGTACAATGAATTTGAGGTGGCTTCTCCGTAGACAATGCAACACTAACACGATTCTTCGCATTTCACTTCCTACTTCCATTCGTAATTGTCGCAGCCACAGTATTACATGCCTTATTCCTACACGAAACAGGCTCCAATAACCCAATTGGCCTAAACTCCGACGCAGACAAAATCTCCTTCCACCCATACTTCTCCTATAAAGATGTATTAGGATTCATAATCCTCCTCACAGCCCTCGCATCTTTAGCCCTCTTCTCACCAAACCTTTTAGGAGATCCAGAAAACTTCACCCCAGCCAACCCATTAGTAACACCGCCCCACATCAAACCAGAATGATACTTCCTATTTGCATATGCCATCCTACGATCAATCCCAAATAAGCTAGGAGGGGTCCTGGCCCTACTATTCTCCATCCTAGTATTAATAGTTGTTCCCCTATTACACACCTCTAAACAACAAGGCCTCACTTTCCGCCCCCTCTCCCAATTCCTATTCTGAGCCCTAGTAGCAGACGTAGCCATTCTCACTTGAATTGGCGGTATACCAGTCGAACACCCATTCATCATTATCGGACAAATCGCCTCCATTTTATATTTTCTCTTCTTCCTAGTCCTAAACCCCCTAGCAGGATGACTAGAAAACAAACTCCTTAACCTCAACTGCCCTAGTAGCTTAGTCACAAAGCGCCGGTCTTGTAATCCGGAGATCGAAGGTTAAAATCCTTCCTAGTGCCAGAAAAGAGAGATTTTAACTCCCACCCCTAACTCCCAAAGCTAGGATTCTCAATTAAACTATTTTCTGCTCAACAGTCAGACCCCGACCTCCACATGTTTACTATGGTTTAGTACATAATATGCATGATATAGCACTATGGTTTAGTACATAATATGCATAATATAACATTATGGTTTAAATACATTAAATTATATATCAGCACAAATACTACCATCACCATATTTGCTTAATTACATTTTAATGTTATGGTTTAGTATTTATTATTAAGCAAACAACCCACTTTAAAACATGAAATTTTTAACTTTCAATGACTTTATGCACTGTTATGAATCTTGTTTTAATTGACATACCTTTATTTAATAAATTTTAAATGTAGTAAGAAATCACCAATCTTGTTATTCAGGGATACATCATGTATGATAGAATCAAGGACATAACTGGCAGGGTAACACAACTCACATTATTACTGGCATTTGGTTCCTATTTCAGGTCCATGACTTGATAATCCTCAATAAATGAATTATACTGGCATAAGTTATTGGTGTAGTCCTAAGTAGCACAAACCCCCCATGCCAAGGCATTCATTTAAAGGCATGGGGTATTTTTATTTTAGGTCACTTTCATTTGGCATAATTCATGCAGACTGTCAACAGTCCTTGAAGGTAGTCCATTTAAATTTTGCCTGCAAGTATTAGATAATGTAATGCTTACTAAGACATAACTTGAAAACATACTATTATTGATACCAAGTACATAATCTTACTACTAGATCCACATACCTATCCTATATGAGACCCCGCTTTCGCGCGCGACAAACCCCCCTACCCCCCATGCCGAATGAGTCCTAATTAATCCTGTCAAACCCCTAAACCAGGTAAGGCTCGATTGGCATGTCAGTAAAGTATAAATGCATACTGATATATAGTGTTATAAATTTAAACCATATTATATAGCTAGTGTAGCTTAAACCAAAGCATAACACTGAAGATGTTAAGATGAACCCTAGAAACGTTCCACGGGCACAAAGGCTTGGTCCTGGCTTTACTATCAGCCTTAGCTCAATTTATACATGCAAGTATCCGCATCCCTGTGAGAATGCCCTCAATCCCCTGCCCGGGGACGAGGAGCAGGCATCAGGCACCACAAATATTAGCCCAAGACGCCTTGCTACGCCACACCCCCAAGGGAATTCAGCAGTAATAAACATTAAGCCATAAGTGTAAACTTGACTTAGTTAGAGCTAAAAGGGTCGGTAAAATTCGTGCCAGCCACCGCGGTTATACGAAAGACCCCAGTTGATAACTACGGCGTAAAGGGTGGTTAAGGGATATAAAAATAAAGCTAAAGACTCTCTAAGCCGTCATACGCACTCCGAGAGCACGAAACCCTGACACGAAAGTAGCTTTAAACAAACTTCACCTGACCCCACGAAAGCTAAGAAACAAACTGGGATTAGATACCCCACTATGCTTAGCCTTAAACCTAGATGTACTTTTACACACACATCCGCCTGGGTACTACGAGCACAGCTTAAAACCCAAAGGACTTGGCGGTGTCTCAGACCCACCTAGAGGAGCCTGTTCTAGAACCGATAACCCCCGTTAAACCTCACCACTTCTTGTTTTCCCCGCCTATATACCGCCGTCGTCAGCTTACCCTGTGAAGGCCTAGCAGTAAGCAAAGTGGGCTCGCCCCAAAACGTCAGGTCGAGGTGTAGCGCACGAAGTGGGAAGAAATGGGCTACATTTTCTACAATAGAATATTACGAATGGCACCCTGAAACAAATGCCTGAAGGTGGATTTAGTAGTAAAAAGCAAATAGAGTGTCCTTTTGAATTAGGCTCTGAGACGCGCACACACCGCCCGTCACTCTCCCCTCACACATCAAACTCAAACCAAACATTCTTAATTAAACATTTATCAGCACGGGGAGGCAAGTCGTAACATGGTAAGTGTACCGGAAGGTGCACTTGGAATAACCAGGACGTGGCTGAGATAGATAAGCATCTCCCTTACACCGAGAAGACATCCATGCAAGTTGGATCGCCCTGAGCTAAACAGCTAGCTTAATTACTAAAATAACAAAAACAACATTAAAACATTTTACTAAACCAAAATATATTAAACTAAAACATTCTCCCGCCCTAGTATGTGAGACAGAAAAGGCACGCCTTAAAGCCATAGAAGTAGTACCGCAAGGGAACGCTGAAAGAGAAATGAAATAATTCATTTAAGCACAACAAAGCAGAGACTAATCCTCGTACCTTTTGCATCATGATTTAGCCAGCCCTCCTGAGCAAAGTGCACTTTAGTTCAAAGCCCCGAAACTAAGTGAGCTACCCCGAGACAGCCTATTAATTAGGGCCAACCCGTCTCTGTGGCAAAAGAGTGGGAAGAGCTCCGGGTAGAGGTGACAGACCTACCGAACTTAGTTATAGCTGGTTGCCTAAGAAATGAATAGAAGTTCAGCCTCGCATTCCTCACCTCACTAAAAATTTTTAAATACACGAGCCAGAGAAACATGCGACAGTTAATCAAAGGGGGTACAGCCCCTTTGAAACAGGATACAACCTCATCAGGTGGTTAAAGATTATATTAAATAAAATAAGCCGCTCTAGTGGGCCTAAAAGCAGCCATCTAGACAGAAAGCGTTAAAGCTCCGGCGGATTAGAAATTTATTATCTAAATATTATATCTAAAACCCCTAATTATATTAGGCCACTCCATGCCCGCATGGAAGAGATACTGCTAAAATGAGTAATAAGAAGGAACCTCCTTCTCCTAGCCTATGTGTACGCTAGATCGGACCCTCCACTAGCAATTACCGAACCCAATCAAAGAGGGCAATGTGATTATATCAAAAACCAAGAAATTCTCACATAACCCTATCGTTAACCCCACACTGGAAGGCCAAATAGGAAAGACTAAAAGAAAAGGAAGGAACTCGGCAAACATAAGCCTCGCCTGTTTACCAAAAACATCGCCTCCTGCAAAAATCAACGTATAGGAGGTCTTGCCTGCCCAGTGACAAGTTAAACGGCCGCGGTATTTTGACCGTGCGAAGGTAGCGCAATCACTTGTCTTTTAAATGAAGACCTGTATGAATGGTGGAACGAGGGCTTAACTGTCTCCCCTTTCAAGTCAATGAAATTGATCTGCCCGTGCAGAAGCGGGCATACAAATACAAGACGAGAAGACCCTTTGGAGCTTAAGATACAAGATCAACTATGTCAAGAACCCTAAAAGTTAAACTAAATAGCAACTGATCCTTATCTTCGGTTGGGGCGACCGCGGGAGAAAATAAAGCTCCCACGCGGACTGGGGTTAATCCCCTAAAACCAAGAAAGATATTTCTAAGTCACAGAATATTTGACCACAAAGATCCGGCTTACAACTGCCGACCAACGGACCAAGTTACCCTAGGGATAACAGCGCAATCCCCTTCCAGAGTCCATATCGACAAGGGGGTTTACGACCTCGATGTTGGATCAGGACATCCTAATGGTGCAGCCGCTATTAAGGGTTCGTTTGTTCAACGATTAAAGTCCTACGTGATCTGAGTTCAGACCGGAGCAATCCAGGTCAGTTTCTATCTGTAATGCCACTCTTCCCAGTACGAAAGGACCGGAAAAAGGGGGCCCATATTGTAAATACGCCCCACCCCAACTTAATGACATCAACTAAATTAAACAAAGGGAGGGCATAACCCTGCATCAAGATAAGATTATTAAGATGGCAGAGCCCGGTAATTGCAAAAGGCCTAAGCCCTTTCAACCGGAGGTTCAAATCCTCCTCTTAATTATGATTACCCTCCTAGCTACACATGTAATCAACCCCCTAGCCTACATCGTACCCGTTTTACTAGCAGTCGCTTTTCTTACCCTAATTGAACGAAAAGTCCTAGGCTACATACAACTACGTAAAGGTCCAAACGTGGTAGGACCTTATGGACTACTACAACCAATTGCAGACGGCGTCAAACTATTTATTAAAGAACCAGTCCGTCCCTCAACTTCCTCCCCATTTCTATTTCTAGCCACCCCAATACTAGCCCTAACCCTAGCCCTAATATTATGAGCGCCCATACCCATCCCCCACCCCGTCACCGACTTAAACCTCGGTATATTATTTATCCTAGCCCTATCCAGCCTAGCAGTCTACTCCATCCTAGGGTCAGGATGAGCATCCAACTCAAAATATGCTCTAATTGGGGCCCTACGAGCAGTCGCCCAAACTATTTCCTACGAAGTTAGTCTAGGCCTAATTTTATTATCTATCATCGTTTTCACAGGAGGTTTCACCCTACAAATATTTAATACGACCCAAGAAGCCATTTGGCTCCTCTTCCCAGCTTGACCCCTAGCTGCCATATGATATATTTCCACCCTAGCAGAAACAAACCGAGCCCCCTTCGACCTTACAGAAGGAGAATCTGAACTTGTCTCAGGTTTTAATGTAGAATATGCCGGAGGTCCATTCGCCCTGTTTTTTTTAGCTGAATATGCCAATATTCTCCTAATAAATACACTATCAACTATTCTATTCCTAGGAGCAACCTACTCCCCCACCACCCCCGAACTTGCCTCAATTAACATTATAACAAAAGCTGCATTATTATCAATATTATTCCTTTGAGTGCGTGCCTCCTACCCCCGTTTCCGTTACGATCAACTAATACACCTAGTATGAAAAAACTTTCTACCCATAACATTAGCTCTCCTCTTATGACATGCCGCCCTTCCAATCGCATTTACGGGCCTACCACCCCAGTTATAAAAAGGAGCTGTGCCTGAATGCCCAAGGACCACTTTGATAGAGTGACTTATGAAGGTTAAAATCCTCCCGGCTCCTTAGAAAGAAGGGACTCGAACCCATATTGTGGAGATCAAAACCCCAAGTGTTTCCATTACACCACTTCCTAGTAAGATCAGCTAAATTAAGCTTTTGGGCCCATACCCCAAAAATGTAGGTTAAAATCCTTCTCTTACCAATGAGCCCCTACGTCATCATAATCCTACTATCAAGTCTAGGCCTGGGCACAGCCCTGACATTTATAAGCTCCCACTGACTACTTGCCTGAATAGGCCTCGAGATCAATACATTAGCAATCCTACCCCTTATAGCTCAACATCACCATCCCCGAGCAGTAGAAGCCACCACCAAATATTTTCTGGCCCAAGCTGCTGCCGCAGCAACTATCCTATTCGCCAGCACTATCAATGCCTGAGCCACAGGAGAATGAAATATTTACTGCCTAACACACCCCATCGCAACCACACTAATTACCATGGCACTAGCACTAAAAGTGGGCCTAGCCCCCGTCCACTTCTGAATACCCCCCGTAATACAAGGCCTAGATCTCCCCACCGGACTAATTATAGCAACCTGACAAAAACTAGCACCATTCGCATTAATTATTCAAATAGCCCCATCAGCCCATCCCCAATTATTAACCGCCCTAGGATTATTATCAGTCTTCATCGGAGGATGAGGAGGTCTCAACCAAACCCAACTACGAAAAATTCTGGCCTACTCATCCATTGCTCATCTAGGCTGAATAATTGTCATCGTACAATTTAAACCACAACTAACTATCCTAACCTTGATTATTTACATTATTATAACATCAGCAACCTTCCTAACATTTAAATTAATAAACACCACAAAAATTAATACACTAGCAATAAGCTGATCTAAAGCCCCCATCATCACAACCACTGCAGCCCTCGCTCTACTATCCCTAGGAGGCCTCCCCCCACTAACAGGTTTTATACCAAAATGATTAATTTTACAAGAATTAGCCACACAAGGGCTCCCTCTAACCGCAACCATCATAGCGCTCAGCGCCCTACTAAGCCTATATTTTTACCTACGGCTATGCTACGCTATAACCCTAACAATTTCACCAAACACAAACAACTCTTTAACCCCATGACGTCTACAAAATACACAAAACACAACTCCCCTGGCTATCTTTATAACTGCAACTCTACTCCTCCTTCCACTAACCCCTTTAGCCCAAGCACTAACTTAGAGACTTAGGATAATATTAGACCAAAAGCCTTCAAAGCTTTAAGTAGGAGTGAAAATCTCCTAGTCCCTGTATAAGACTTGCAGGACTCTATCCCACATCTTCTGAATGCAACCCAGACACTTTAATTAAGCTAAAGCCTTACTAGATGAGAAGGCCTCGATCCTACAAACTCCTAGTTAACAGCTAGACGCTCAAGCCAGCGAGCATTCATCTACTTTCCCCGCCTCCAACAAAAAGGCGGGGAAAGCCCCGGCAGGTGATTAGCCTGCTTCTTTGGATTTGCAATCCAACGTGTAATACACCACAAGACTCATGATAGGAAAAGGACTTAAACCTTTGTTCATGGAGCTACAATCCACCGCCTAACCCTCGGCCATCCTACCT